TTAATTCAAAATATTGTTTTGAATTTGATGGTCTAAAATTTAAAAAATATTCATCCGCCTCTTGTTTTCCTTTGATATTTGGATTTTCACTAAAATTTGGATTGATATTCAAATTAAAAAGAAGTAAGTTGCTTGGGATAAACCAAGGTTTCTCTTTATATTTATGATAAAGTATTAAAAACTCTGGAAATAAAAAAACTTTAGGATTCGATATGAGGTGATTTAAGATTAATAATTTTTCATTCATTCCCATCCAATCAAAAGACACCCCCATCCAATCAAAAAAGACCTTTTTATAATTGATTTTGGAATTTGATTTAATTGGAAGATAAAAAAGACCATTATTATGAGAATTCTCTGTTATTTGGTCCTTATTAGGTTCAACCTGAATATTTGTATTAAATTTCCAACCCAAATATTTTCTATCTGTATTTTTTTCCATATATATAATATCACTTTTTTCTAGATAATTCTTGATAGGAATATTATTGAGTATGTTAAAAAAAGTTTCTTTATTTTTGGTGGAATTTTCTTGCTTCTTTATTGTTTCTAATGATGATCTATAAATATCAGACTTATTCTTAGTTTCAGAATTCATATATTTATATGAGAAAAGATCATATCTATAGTTTTTTTGAAAATTCTCCTCTTTATTTGGTAATAAATATACTTTCAAATTTTGTTTTTTTTTGTAATCCAATAATGGGTCTTTTTCATAGGAATACCCTTTCTTTAAATCATCATTTTGAGACATATGGCATTGATTTATTTGATTTCGCCATTTTTGTGGGACTAATGTAGACCATGTAATCTGAGATAAATCATATTGATAATGACTTCTTAACCAGTTTTTCCATGGATTCTTTTCATAATTTGAAAGTTTGTTATGTCTTACTTTGGAATCAAATATTCCTTGTGTTCCAAAAAAATCCTTTATTTCATTCTTAAGAAAAAAAGATGGTCCATTATATTGAAGAATAGATCTTAACTTATTGAAGTTAATAACTTGGGTTTGTGATAATTTAAAAAATACATATTTTTGTGACAAGTAAGATAAATCAAAAAAAATATGTGGCTTCTGCTTACTATTTCTAAGATTATCAAAAGCCTTTTTTATAGTCATAGGCGAAATGAAGTCAATTTTATTTTGTTTTTTTTTATTAATTCTTTCTTTATCTTTATTTATTTCATTATTGTCAATGTATTTTTCAAGAATTTTTTTTGTTGATTCCATAAAAAGTTGTAGAGAAATTCTGCGCATATTAATTATACATAAAAAGATATCTACGTATATTTTTTCAATGCAAAATTGAAATATTAATTCAATATTTTTTCTTTTTAATATTTTCCAAATTTTTGGGGGTGATTCTCGATTATTCTTTTTATTTTTTTTCATTATTTCTATTTGATTTCTGATTGTGTTTCTTCTATCAATTCTATGTTTAATCTCTTCTTTTGCCTGTGAATAATCTTTAGATTTATTTTGACTAAATGATTCATGAATTATCTGAGTGCTGATTATCGAATCCTTTTCTGTTTGAGTTTCACTTGATTCATATATTTCTCTCGGTATAAATAATGGAATTTTCTTTCCTTTTAAAAGTATTTGTTTTAAAAAGAAAAATGCTTTTTCTTGTTGCTTTGTTATTTTTTTTAAAACTCTTTGAACTCTAAAATTAAAATTTCTTATTTCGACTTTGTAGTCTATATCTTTAAAAACGGGTTCAAAAAAGGAAGGTGTTTTTCGAGGAGGACCAAAAGGATATTCTGTTTCCATTCCCAAAACTGTTAAAAAACAAGAATCAAAATCATCTTGTTGCTTTCGATCTCTATCAGAGAGTCGTAGCTTAGATCCGTGCCACGGTTTCAAATGAAAAGGATATAAGATTTTGATCTGAAAACCTTCTATTAACCAATTTTTAGGAAATTCTGTTTTGGAGAATTGAAGACCATTATAGCTGCACTTTAAATAAATTTCTCTATTCCAATCTTGGAAATCCTCATACCATTCCGGAGATTGCCGTAATAAAATACGGCCAATATTCTTAGCTATTATCAATAAGGGTAATTTAATATACCTTCTAAAAATTGATTGTGCTAGTAACAGAATACTTCTTGTTTTTTGTGCATATGGAATGTTTTCCCAGAATTCCATTGCGTCTTCCTGGTTGTTTTTTTTTATTTGGAATTGTTGATCTAAAATTTCAAATTCTGACTTTTTACCCAACCAATCTCTAATATTAAAAAAAATATTCATTAGGTCGGATATAGGAAAAGGAAAATCTTCCATTTTTTCCAAAAAAAGAGGGGAATGGGGATTTCCTTGAGACGGTCCCCAAATAACCATTTTACGCCTTTGACTGCGCATAGATCCTTTGATTACGGCTCGACGAAAATCTGGTTCTTCCAAATAACTTATAAAACCCGAATCTCTATTAAATTTTGTATAAAGATTATAATTCTTGAAATTAGATTTCTTAAAACTTCGTTTGGAACGAGT